TTAAAAATAAGCTAAGAAAGCTTTTGGGTTCATACCCCAAATATAAAGGAAACCCCTTTTTTTTAAATTAATAAAGTGCCTGATTAAAAGGATTATTCTGATAGGATAAATAATGTAAAGTATTACCTTTATTATATTTTATAGAATTAAACTATATCTAATAACTTCAAAAATTATTGTGCATCTTACACTAAAATATAATTTTTAATATGAAAAAAAAATTTCACTTTAAAATTAATTTAATTTTTATTTTTTATTTTAATTACCCCCAATTCTAATAAAATATTTTTTCTATTTATTTTATTTTTCAGAACATTAATTTCTATTTCTTCTAATTCTTGATTAGGATGCTGAATTGGACTAGAAATTAATTTATTAAGATTTATCCCCTTAATATCTTCCCCTAATAATTTATTAAATTCAGAAACCTCTTTAAAATATTTTTTAACTCAATCTATTGCTTCTATTAATTTTCTTTTTGCTATTTTATTAAATTTATTTTTAATAAATTTTATTTTTAATAATTTTTTTTCTATTATTATCAATTCAGCAATATTAATAAAAATAGGTTCTATCCCCTTTCACTTTTGATTCCCTAATATTATAGAAGGTCTTTCTTGAATTAATTGTTTTATTTTAATAACTTGACAAAAAATTACCCCCATAATTTTATTATCTTATTACTTAAATTTTAATTATTTATATATAATTATAATTTTTAATGTCTTAGTAGGATCTATTAGAAGATTTAATCAAACTTCTCTACGAAAATTAATAGCTTTTTCTTCAATTAATAATTTAGGTTGAATAATTTCTTCAATAATTATTAGAGAAAATTTATGATTTATTTATTTTGTATTTTACTCAATTTTTTCATTTATTATATGTTTTTTATTTTATATTATTAATACATTTTATATTAATCAATTATTTTTTTTTAACATAAACTTTTTAATTAAAATTTCAATTATAATTAATTTTTTATCTTTAGGAGGATTACCCCCTTTCTTAGGATTTTTCCCTAAATGATTAGTTATTAATTATCTAATAAATAATAATTTTATTATTATTTCATTTATTTTTATTATGTCTAGTTTAATTTTATTATTTGTATATATTCGAATTATTTATTCTTCTTTAATATTTTTTTCTTTTAAATTAAAATGATTTAAAATTTTTATAAAAAATAATTATTTAATTTTAATTTATTTTTTTAATTTTATTTCTTTATTAGGTATAATTATTAGAACTTTTTTTTTTAAGGTTTTAAGTTAATAAAACTAATAATCTTCAAAATTATTTATAAAGAAATTTCTTTAAGCCTTAGTAATTTTTATCACACCATAAAATTTGCAATTTTATATCATTTTTGAATATAAGACTTAATAAAAGAGAAATTTCTCGTAAATAAATTTACAATTTATCGCTTATAGACTCAGCCATTTTATTTTGCGAAAATGACTTTTTTCTACAAATCATAAAGATATTGGAACTTTATATTTTATTTTTGGAATCTGGGCAGGAATAGTAGGAACATCTCTTAGTTTATTAATTCGAACTGAACTTGGTAATCCAGGATCTTTAATTGGAGATGATCAAATTTATAATACTATTGTAACTGCTCATGCTTTTATTATAATTTTTTTTATAGTTATACCTATTATAATTGGAGGATTTGGTAATTGATTAGTTCCTTTAATATTAGGTGCCCCAGACATAGCTTTCCCCCGAATAAATAATATAAGATTCTGGCTTCTTCCCCCCTCTCTTATACTACTAATTTCTAGTAGAATTGTCGAGACAGGAGCCGGAACTGGATGAACAGTTTATCCCCCCCTTTCATCTAATATTGCTCATGGAGGAGCTTCTGTAGACTTAGCTATTTTTTCCTTACATTTAGCAGGTATTTCTTCTATTTTAGGAGCTATTAATTTTATTACAACTATTATTAATATGCGAATTAATAATATATCATTTGATCAAATACCTTTATTTGTATGATCAGTAGGAATTACAGCTTTACTTTTATTATTATCTTTACCTGTGTTAGCTGGAGCTATTACTATATTATTAACAGATCGAAATCTTAATACTTCATTTTTTGATCCTGCTGGAGGAGGAGATCCAATTCTTTATCAACATTTATTTTGATTTTTTGGGCACCCTGAAGTTTATATTTTAATTTTACCTGGGTTTGGTATAATTTCCCATATAATTTCACAAGAAAGAGGTAAAAAAGAAACTTTCGGTTGTTTAGGAATAATTTATGCTATAATAGCAATTGGATTACTAGGATTTATTGTCTGAGCTCATCATATATTTACAGTAGGAATAGACATTGATACTCGAGCTTATTTTACTTCAGCAACTATAATTATTGCTGTCCCAACAGGAATTAAAATTTTTAGCTGATTAGCAACCTTACATGGAACTCAAATTAATTATAGCCCTTCAATATTATGAAGATTAGGGTTTATTTTTTTATTTACTGTTGGGGGATTAACTGGAGTAGTTTTAGCTAATTCATCTATTGATATTACACTACACGATACTTATTATGTAGTAGCTCATTTTCACTATGTACTATCGATAGGAGCTGTATTTGCTATTTTTGGGGGATTTATTCATTGATACCCATTATTTACAGGATTAATAATAAATCCTTACTTATTAAAAATTCAGTTTATTTCAATATTTATTGGAGTTAATTTAACTTTTTTTCCTCAACATTTTCTTGGGTTAGCTGGAATACCTCGTCGTTATTCTGATTACCCAGATAGCTTTATTTCATGAAATATTATTTCATCCTTTGGATCTTATATTTCATTATTTTCTTTAATTATAATAATTCTTATTGTATGAGAATCTATAATTAACCAACGTATAATTTTATTTTCACTAAATATATCTTCATCTATTGAATGATATCAAAATTTACCTCCTGCTGAACATTCTTATAATGAACTACCTATTTTAAGCAATTTCTAATATGGCAGACTATATGTAATGGATTTAAACCCCATTTATAAAGGAATATCCTTTTTTTAGAAATAGCAACATGATCTAATCTTAATTATCAAAATAGAGCCTCACCCTTAATAGAACAAATTATTTTCTTTCATGATCACACCTTAATTATTTTAATTATAATCACAATTTTAGTATCCCATTTAATAATTAATTTATTTTTTAATAAATATATCAATCGATTTTTATTAGAAGGACAAATAATTGAATTAATTTGAACTATTTTACCAGCAATCACTCTTATTTTTATTGCTCTCCCCTCTCTACGACTTCTTTACCTAATAGATGAATTAAATAACCCATTAATTACCTTAAAATCTATTGGACATCAATGATATTGAAGTTATGAATATTCAGATTTTACCAATATTGAATTTGATTCTTATATAATTCAACCTAATGAAAACATATCAGATTTTCGCTTACTTGATGTAGATAATCGAATTATCCTTCCTATAAATAATCAAATTCGAATTTTAATTACAGCAACTGATGTTATTCATTCTTGAACAATTCCAGCTTTAAGAGTAAAAGTTGATGCTAACCCCGGTCGCTTAAATCAAACAAGATTTTTTATTAATCGTCCAGGAATTTTTTATGGTCAATGTTCAGAAATTTGTGGGGCTAATCATAGCTTTATACCTATTGTAATCGAAAGAATCTCAATTAAAAATTTTATTAATTGAATTAATAGTTATTCATTAGATGACTGAAAGCAAGTACTGGTCTCTTAAACCATTTTATAGTAAATTAGCATTTACTTCTAATGAAAGAATTAGTTAATAAATAACATAAATATGTCAAATTTAAATTATTACACTAGTAATATTCTTTTATCCCTCAAATAATACCAATTAATTGAATTTTATCTTTAATTTTATTTATTATTATTTTTATTATCTTTAATATTATAAATTATTTTATTTTTAATTATAAAATTAATATTATTAAATCTAATAATATTAAATTAAAAAATAATCTTTATTGAAAATGATAAATAATTTATTTTCAATTTTTGACCCCTCTACTAATTTATTTAATTTATCTATTAATTGAATTAGAACATTAATTGGATTAATATTTATTCCCTATTCTTTTTGATTAATCCCTAATCGTCATTTTATTTTATGAAATTTTATTTCTAACAAACTTCACAATGAATTTAAAACTTTATTAGGACCTAATAGATTTAATGGATCAACTTTTATTTTTATCTCATTATTTTTTTTTATTTTATTTAATAATTTCTTAGGATTATTCCCCTATATTTTTACCAGAACTAGACACTTAAATATCTCTTTATCTTTATCATTAACTTTATGATTAAGATTTATAATTTATGGTTGAATTAACAACACTCAACATATGTTTATTCATATAATTCCTCAAGGAACTCCAACAATTTTAATACCTTTTATAGTTTTAATTGAAACTATTAGTAATATTATTCGACCAGGAACTTTAGCAGTTCGATTAACTGCCAATATAATTGCAGGACACTTATTATTAACTTTATTAAGAAGAACTGGAATTAATATGCCTAATTATTTAGTAATTATCTTAATTTTTATTCAAATTTTATTATTAATTTTAGAATCAGCTGTTGCTGTAATTCAAGCCTATGTTATTACTATTTTAAGAACTCTTTACTCTAGAGAAGTTAATTAATCAATGACCCTTAATCATAATCACCCATATCATTTAGTAGATTATAGTCCTTGACCCTTAACAGGAGCTATTGGAGTAATAACTCTAGTTACAGGATTAATTAAATGATTTCATAATTTTAACTTAAATTTATGTATTTTAGGATATATTATTATTTTATTAACTATATATCAATGATGACGAGATATCTGTCGAGAAGGAACTTTTCAAGGGAAACATACAATTTTAGTTACTAAAGGCCTTCGTTGAGGTATAATTTTATTTATTGTTTCAGAAATTTTTTTTTTTATTTCTTTTTTTTGAGCTTTCTTTCACAGAAGTTTATCCCCAAATATTGAAATCGGATTAATATGACCCCCAATTAGTATTACTCCATTTAATCCATTTCAAATTCCTTTACTAAATACTATTATTTTAATTACCTCAGGAATTACAGTTACATGAGCTCATCATGCTTTAATAGAAAATAATTACACTCAAACATCTCAAAGTTTATTTATTACAATTTTATTAGGAATTTATTTTACTATTCTCCAAGCATATGAATATATTGAAGCCCCTTTTACTATTGCCGATAGAATTTATGGGTCAACTTTTTTTATAGCAACAGGATTTCACGGCCTTCATGTAATTATTGGAACTATTTTTTTATTAATATGCTTTATTCGACATTTAAATAATCATTTTTCAAGAACTCATCACTTTGGATTTGAAGCAGCAGCTTGATATTGACATTTTGTAGATGTTGTATGATTATTTTTATATATTTCTATTTATTGATGAGGAAATTAACTATTTATATAATATATTTAGTATATTTGACTTCCAATCAAAAAGTTTAATAATTTTAATATAAATAATTAATTTAATATTAACCTTATCTCTTATTATAATTATTATCCCAAATATTTTTATAATAATTTCATTTATTTTATCTAAAAAATCAATACTTGATCGAGAAAAATGTTCTCCCTTTGAATGTGGATTTGACCCTAAATCTTTAGCCCGAATTCCTTTTTCTTTACACTTTTTTCTTATTACAGTAATCTTTTTAATTTTTGATGTAGAAATTGCACTTATTTTCCCAATAATTCCTACCTTCTTATTAGTTAACTTTTTAACATGATTTAAAATTAGATTTTTTTTTATTATTATATTACTAATTGGATTATACCATGAATGAAATCAAAATATATTAAATTGAACAAATTAGGATTATAGTTTATTTAAAACATTTGATTTGCATTCAAAAAATATTGAACTTCAATTTATCTTAATTTTGTATAACAAATAAGAAGCAATTTGCATTTAATTTCGACTTAAAAGACAGAGTTTATTACTCCTTATTTATTAATTGAAACCAAAATAGAGGTATATCACTGTTAATGATAAAATTGAATATAAATTCCAATTAGAAATATATAATAATTAAGCTGCTAACTTAATTTTTAGTGATTAAAATCATTAATATTTCTTATTTATATAGTTTAAATTAAAACATTACATTTTCATTGTAATAATAAAAAATCTTTTTTATAAATATTTAAAGACCAAATGATCACTCTAATATCTTCAATATTATGCTCTTAAACTTAAGCTATTTAAATAAATTATAATTAAAATAATATAAATTATGATTCATAAAATAAATCTAAATAAATAAATTTTAAAATTATTTATATGATAGATAACACTAATTAAAGAATAATATTTAATAACTTTGTAAAATCCTTGCCCTCTATATATTTCTCTTCAACCTATATCAATATTTTTAATTAAATTTTGACCAAATYTCAAAAAATAATAATTCAAACCATAAGTTGATAATCTAGGTAAAAATCATATCACAGTTGAAAAAAATCTAAAATTATAAAATATTAAAAATTTATTTAAAGAATAAATCTTTATATTTCTAATTAATAAACCTATTAAAAATCCCAATAAACTAACATAAATTACTATTATTTTCAAAGAAAAAGGTAAATAAATTATATAAGGATAATTAAAAATTATTCATCTTAAAAATCTTCCAGAAACTAAACTTATAAATAATAAAATAAATATACTCTTTAATATAATATAATCTTCATCATATAAATTATAAGTACTTAATAAATTAAAATCATTAATTATTAAATAAATTAATAAACGAATAGTATAAAATATAGTTAATCCAGTAGAAAAATAATATAAATAAAATACTAATAAATTTAAATTTCTTAAACTAACTAATTCTAAAATAATATCCTTTGAATAAAATCCAGCTAAAAAAGGAATCCCACACAAAGCCAAATTAGAAATATTTAAACATAAAGAAGTTAAAGGAATATATAAACTAATTCCCCCTATTATTCGAATATCTTGATTATCATTTATTATGTGAATAATAACCCCAGCACATATAAATAATAAAGCCTTAAATATAGCATGAGTTAACAAATGAAAAAAAGCTAAATCATAAAATCCTATTCTTAAAATTCTTATTATTAAACCTAATTGACTTAAAGTTGATAAAGCAATAATTTTTTTTAAATCAAATTCATAATTTGCACAAATCCCAGCTATTATTATAGTTAAACCTGATAATAATAATAAAAACTTAAAAAAAAATATCTCAATTAATAAATTATTAAACCGAATTAATAAATAAACTCCAGCAGTCACTAAAGTTGAAGAATGAACTAAAGCTGAAACAGGAGTTGGAGCTGCTATTGCAGCAGGTAATCAAGATCTAAAAGGAATCTGAGCTCTTTTAGTTATTGCCGCAATAATAACTAATACCCCAATAATTTTTATTGAAAAATCATTTCTTATAAAATTTAAATAAAAAATATAATTTCAACTACCATAATTTAACATTCAAGCAACTAACATTAAAATTATAACATCTCCAATTCGATTAGATAATGCTGTTAATATTCCAGCATTATAAGACTTAATATTTTGATAATAAATAACTAGACAATAAGATACTAAACCTAAACCATCTCAACCTAAGAAAATGCTAATTATATTAGGACTAATAATTAATAAAATTATAGAAAATACAAATAATAAAACTAAAATAATAAATCGACTTAAATTTAATTCTGAACTTATATAACTTCGACTATAATAAACTACAGAAGAAGAAATCAAAGATACAAATATTATAAATAATAAAGATATTCAGTCTAATAAAATAGATATAACTACTCTTAAAGAATTAAAAGAAATAATTTCCCATTCTAAAAATACAACCATATTATTTATAATAAAATAAATTATTATAAAAAAATTAATTAATATAAAAAAAAATAAAAAAAAAATACTAATAAAACAAATAGAATATTTATTTATAACTTAAAATGATATATCATATTTTTGACTCCACAAATCAATATTTTTTTATTAAATTATTTAAGTAAAATCAAATTATTCTGTAATCAATTTTTATAATTAAAATATTTAAAGGCAATCAATGTAATATTAAAATAAGATATTCTCGTGAAGTTCCATTATAAAATCTATAAATTCCTAAATTATATTTTCCATGCTGAGTATAAGAATATAAATATAATCTATAACCTGCTCTAAAAAAAGAAATTAATATTAATAAAATAATTCTTAAATAAGATCAACTCATTAATCTATTAATTAATCTAATTTCCCCTATTAAATTTAAAGATGGGGGAGCTGCCATATTAGAAGATATTAATAAAAACCAAAATAATCTTATAGAAGGTATAAAATTTATTATACCCTTATTTAAAAATAATCTTCGACTATGCAAACGTTCATAATTTATATTAGATAAACAAAATATTCCAGAAGAACATAAACCATGTCCAATTATTAAAATATAAGCCCCCATAAATCCTCAATAATTTATAGTTATAATACCCCCAATAACAATTCTTATATGAGCTACAGATGAATAAGCAATTAAAGATTTTATATCAATTTGACAAAAACATTTTAAACTAATATAAAAACCTCCAATTAATCTAATTACAATTCAAATCAATCTTATTTTTAAATTTATTTTTTGTAAAATAATTATAACTCGCAAAAGTCCATAACCTCCTAACTTTAATATAATAGAGGCTAAAATTATAGACCCTGAAATTGGAGCCTCCACATGAGCTTTTGGCAATCATAAATGAACAAAATATATAGGTATTTTTACTAAAAAAGCTATAATTAAACATAAATATAATATTAATAAATTATAATCATAAAATTTGAGAAAATAAATTATTATATAATTTATTTCATAATAAATGTAAAAAATACCTATTAATAAAGGCAAGGAAGCAAATAAAGTATAAAATAATAAATATATCCCTGCCTGTATTCGTTCTGGCTGATACCCTCATCCAATAATTAATATCAAAGTGGGAATAAGTCTTCTCTCAAAAAATAAATAAAATAAAAATAAATTTATAATACTAAAAGTTAAATATAATATAAATAATAAAAAAATAACATTAAATAAAAATAAATTATAATAAAAATTAATTTTGTATAAAGACTCTCTAGCCATAATTATTAAACTTCTAATTCAAATTCTTAATAAAATTAATCCATAAGAAATCATGTCACAACCAAGTATATAACTTAAATTACAAAAATTTATAACTGATAATGTTAAATTTATAAATATTAATATTATTAATATTAATAATATTTGAACCAATCAAAATATATTTTTTTTAAAACATAAAGGTATCATAAAAATTATTATTAAAATAAATTTTATCATTAAATTAAATTAAAACTTTGAAAATAATCATTCCCATGAGTTCGAATTATTGAAACTAAAATCGAAAGACCTAATGCTCCTTCACAAACAGAAAAAACAAGAAAAGCTATTAATATATATATATTATAACCAATTATTATTAAATATATTATTATTAAAAAAAAACTTCTTAATACTATAAATTCCAAACTTATTAAAACAATTAATAAATGTTTATGTTTAGAAACAAAAATTATATTTCCAAATAAAAATATAACAATTATAATTAATAATATATTTGTCATTTAATTTAAGTTTTTATAGTTTAAAAAAAACTTTGGTCTTGTAAATCAAGAATAAGAAATTTTCTTTAAAAACTTCAAAGAAAAAGATTTTTCTTTATCTATAATCTCCAAAATTATTATTTTTATAAACTATTCTTTGATATTTTAAAAATAATACTATCTTTAACATTAATTTTTTTTTCAATTTCTTTATTTTTTATTAATCATCCTCTCGCAATAGGATTATTAATTCTAGTTCAAACCCTTTTAACTTGCCTTCTTTCAGGAATAATAATTAACACTTACTGATTTTCTTATATTTTATTCTTAATCTTCTTAGGAGGATTATTAGTATTATTTATTTACGTGTCAAGTGTAGCCTCTAATGAAATATTTAAAATTTCTTTTATAAATAAATTCATATTTTCTTTTATTTTCTTAATTCTTATTTTTAGTTTTAATTTAAAAAATAATCTTAATTGAATAAATTTTTCCTTTAATGATGAAATAAATAATTTTTTTAATACATTTTTATTTTTTAACAATGAATTTAATTTTAATTTATCTAAATTATATAACAAACAAACTTATTTATTAATAATAATAATAATTATTTATTTATTTATTACACTTATTGCAATTGTAAAAATTACAAATATTTTTTTTGGGCCTTTACGTTCTTTTAATTAATGATAAATCTTTTCAAACCTATTCGAAAATCTCACCCAGTTATTAAAATTATTAATGGATCTTTAATTGATTTACCTTCCCCCTCTAATATTTCTTCTTGATGAAATTTTGGTTCTTTATTAGCATTATGCTTAATAACACAAATCATTACAGGATTATTTTTAACTATATATTATACAGCTAATATTGAATTAGCTTTTTATAGAGTTAATTATATTTGCCGAAATGTTAATTATGGATGATTAATCCGAACCTTACATGCTAACGGAGCTTCATTTTTTTTTATTTGTATTTATTTTCATATTGGACGAGGAATTTATTATGAATCATTTAATTTAAAATTTACCTGAATAATTGGAGTAATTATCTTATTTTTATTAATAGCTACAGCATTTATAGGATATGTATTACCCTGAGGACAAATATCTTTTTGAGGGGCCACAGTAATTACTAATCTACTTTCTGCAATTCCTTATTTAGGAACTATATTAGTTAATTGAATTTGAGGGGGATTCGCAGTAGATAACGCAACACTAACTCGATTTTATACCTTTCATTTTTTATTCCCTTTTATTATTTTAATATTAACAATAATTCACTTATTATTTTTACACCAAACAGGATCTAATAATCCTTTAGGAATTAATAGTAATTTAGATAAAATTCCTTTTCATCCATTTTTTACTTTTAAAGACTTAATTGGATTTATTATTTTAATTATATTTTTAACTTTTCTTTCCTTAATCAATCCATATTTATTAGGAGATCCAGATAATTTTATCCCAGCTAATCCATTAGTAACTCCTATTCATATTCAGCCAGAATGATATTTTTTATTTGCTTATGCAATTTTACGATCTATCCCTAACAAGCTTGGAGGAGTAATTGCTTTAGTTATATCTATTTTAATTTTAATTATTTTACCATTTACTTTTAATAAAAAAATTCAAGGTATTCAATTTTACCCTCTAAATCAAATTTTATTTTGATTTATAATTACAACAATTATTTTATTGACCTGAATTGGAGCTCGTTCAGTTGAAGCCCCATATATTATTACCGGACAATTATTAACATTAATTTATTTTTCTTATTTTATTTTTAATCCTATCTTAAATAAATTTTGAGATAATTTAATTTTTAATTAACTAATTCATTTAATTAATGAGCTTGTTAAAGCATTTGTTTTGAAAACTTAAGAAAGAATAAATATTCTATTAATTTATACTAAATTTATTTAATAAATTAAAATTATTTTTAACCCTAAAAAAAATAATAAATAATTTAAAGATACAGGTAAATATCTTTTTCAACATAAATATATTAACTTATCATAACGATAACGAGGTAAAGTCCCCCGAACTCAAATAAAAAAAAAAGCTAAAAACACCAATTTAAAATAAAATATTAAATTTAAATTATAACCCCCCATATAAATAATAACAAATAATAATCTTATAAATAAAATTCTAGAATATTCAGCTAAAAAAATTAAAGCAAATCCCCCTCTTCTATATTCAATATTAAACCCTGAAACTAATTCTCTTTCTCCTTCAGCAAAATCAAAAGGAGTTCGATTAGTTTCGGCTATTAAAGAAGACAAAAAACATATTCTTAAAGGAATTATTATAATTATAAATCAAATTAAATTTTGATAATCATAAAACTTAATTATATTAAAATTTATAATTAATATAATTCTAGATATTAAAATTAAAGATAAACTAACTTCATAAGAAATTGTTTGAGCAACTGCCCGTAAACCCCCTAATAAAGAATAATTTCTATTTGAAGATCACCCAGCAATTAATAATGTATAAACACCAATTCTAGTACAACATAAAAAAAATAATATTCCTATGTTAAAGACAATTATATTAAATATATAAGGAATTATTAATCAAATTATTAAAGATAATATAAATCTTACAATTGGAGAAAAATAAAAAGAAAAATAATTAGAATAATTTAAATAAGCTTGTTCTTTAGTAAATAATTTAATGGCATCTGAAAAAGGTTGTAATAAACCTATAAAACCAACCTTATTTGGACCTTTTCGAATTTGAATATAACCTAAAATTTTACGTTCTAATAAAGTTAAAAAAGCAACTCCAATTAAAACTCCAACTAATAAAATCAAAACCCCAATAACAATATTATATAAATCCATAATTATCATATACTATTCATATAATCTAATTATACATTCATGACTTCTAAAATCATTACATTTTTCTGCCAAAATAGTTAACCTAATATTAATAAAATTCTTATTAATTTAATTATTAAAAATATTTGATCCTTTCGTACTAAAATATTTTATTATTCTAAAGATAGAAACCAACCTGGCTCACACCGGTTTGAACTCAGATCATGTAAGATTTTAATGATCGAACAGATCAAAACTTTAAACTTTTGCATTTAATTTTTATCTTAATCCAACATCGAGGTCGCAAACTTTTTTTCTTATTTGTACTAAAAAAAAATATTACGCTGTTATCCCTAAGGTAATTTTTTCTTTTAATCATTAATTATGGATCATAATTTCACTTATTTATGTATTAATTAAAAAAAAGTTATTTTAATTTTTCTATCACCCCAATAAAATATTATTATTATTTTTAATTATTAATTATAAATATAATCTTAAATAAAAATAATATAAAACTCTATAGGGTCTTCTCGTCTTTTAAATAAATTTTAGCTTTTTAACTAAAAAATTAAATTCTAATTTTAAATCAGAGACAGTCTATATTTCATCAAATCTTTCATACAAGTCTTCAATTAAAAGACTATTGATTATGCTACCTTTGTACAGTCAATATACTGCAGCCCTTTAATTTTTTTTAATCAGTGGGCAGATCAGACTTTAAATTATTAACCTAAAAGACATGTTTTTGATAAACAAGTGAAAATAAATTTTTGCCGAATTCCTTTAATTTAATTTTCATTATTATTAATTTTTTTTATTATTAATATACTAATTTTATCATTATTATTAATTTTTTTACATTAAAAATTATTATTTTATAAAAATTAAATTTTATTAAATTTTTTTTATAAAAAAATTTTTTATAATAAATTATAATTTTTAAACAATATAAATTTTAAAATTTTTAATTTAATTAATTTATTTAATTATAAAAATTTATATTAAAGCTTATCCCTTAACATATTTAATTTTAAATATTTTATTATTATTAAATTTATAATAAAATTTTTTAAATTTTAAATTAAATTTTTTTCTAAAAAAACTAGATATATTTAAAAACGATTAACATTTCATTTCTAATTAATTATTTAAAATAATTATTCAACATTAATTTTCATAATTAATTAACTCTTTTAAATTCGAGACTTTTTTTTTAAAAAATATTTTTTAATAAACTCTGATACACAAGATACATTAAATTAAAATTACTTTTTAACTAATTTATTTTCAATTATTTCAAATTTCTTTTACAATACTAATTAACTATAAAAATTATTATTTTTTCTTTAAAAAATACTTTAATACCCCCATATTAAAAATTTTTTTTTACTTATATTTTATTAATTTTCCCCCCTCAAATTAATTAATTATTTTAATTTCTTTTCAATGTAAATGAAATACTTTTTCAAGCTCTAATTTGTTCATTCTAGAAACACTTTCCAGTACCTCTACTTTGTTACGACTTATTTCAATTTTTAAATGAAAGTGACGGGCAATATGTACATATTTTAATATTAAATCATTTTAATAAACTAATTAAAATTACATTTAAATCCACCTTCAATTAAATTTTCCAAAATTTTTTTCGTTTAAATAATTTTATTGTAATCCATCTTAAACTTAATTATAATCTGCATCTTGATCTGAATTAATTTATATTAAAAATTTTTAAATATTATTCTTATTAAAAAATATTTTTTTAACAATGATATACAAAATATTAAATTAAGTAAATTCATTCGTGGATTATCAATTACTAGACAGATTCCTCTAAATGAACTAAAATACCGCCATATTATTTAAGTTTTAATAATATATATTTACTATTTTAGTATTTTAAATTAAATTTTTAATAATAGGGTATCTAATCCTAGTTTATATTAAAATTTATTAAATCATAATTTTTATATAAATTTTAATTAAATTAAAATTTCACTTAATAATTTAATATTTATTTTAATTTATTAGTTATTAATTATATACTGAAATAATTTAATTTAACTTTTGTTTAACCGCAACTGCTGGCACAAAATTAGTTATTAATTTTTATATTACTAAATCTTAATTTCTTAAATTTTTAATTTTAATTACTATAAGTATACAATTAATTATTATTAAAATAATTAAAATTTAATACTAAAATTTATATGTAAAATAAATACAAAATAAATTTTTAAAACCATAAAAAATTTATCTACCTATAATTTTTTTGAATAGACTTTAAGTTTTTTTTTTTTTTTTATTATATTAATTTATTTTTAGTAATATTAATATAAATAACTATATGGCATATAAACAATATATATTCTAATGAAAATTAAATTATTTTAATATTAATTAATTTAATTTATTATTAATATATTATTATAATATAATTTATTTAATATTTTATATTAATTATATATATATATATAAATATAAATATACATATAATTAAATATTTATATGTTTATGAATAAAGATAAATTATATTAAACTTCATACCATACCATTCTTCAAGTTTTTTCATATAAAAATAAAAAAAAA